CATTTCTATTCCAAGGTGGGGAGTTTTATTTTCCCCATCGACCTATTTGCAGAATAAAATGCAAATAAAATTCTATATTTGCATATCTATAGAAGAACGTATATAAAAATCTTTAGTGAAAGTTAAGAACTCATTGAAAGTAATTGATTCTATTTTGAAACCTTTTTGTTTTCTCGAACTTTCTCACTTTTTATTTTCTCTGAATTATTATATAGACCCCCATGTATATCTTGTCCTTAACCCAATAGAGAAAATTGCTTAATGAAATTTTGTATGACTAATTGTGAATTTTTAGCGATGCAAAATTGGTTCTTTTCTTTCTATTTTGTCGTCAAAATCCCTTTTTTGTTTTATTTTAGATTTATGAAAAAAAAATAAGAAATTGCTGCTTAAACAATGAAAACAAAAACTTTTTGAACTCTATTCCTTAATTGAGTATAGAAGTATAGAACGGTTTAGTTACAAGAGTTGAATTCGAGGAAAGTATAAAATATAGGAAAGTCCCAGGTTAAATAAAAAAAACTAAGACTCTAAACTCAAATCAAAAATAATGAACCTTCAACCTCAAATTCCTATTTGAACAACTTTTTATTGTTATTGATCCATTTGAATCATTACTAAACTAAAATAGCTTACTCAATCTCGACGATTGCTTATTCATAGGCTATTATGAGTTCAAGACAAGCCGCTATGGTGAAATTGGTAGACACGCTGCTCTTAGGAAGCAGTGCTAATGCATCTCGGTTCGAGTCCGAGTGGCGGCATAGCATCTTCTAAAAAGGATAAATAGATCTTATAATGAATTCAATTCCCGATTTCCATTTTAGAATTATGTAATTAAGGGACTCTTCTTTTTTAAGATTTTTTATGATATTTTCAACCTTAGAGCATATATTAACTCACATTTCCTTTTCGATCGTTTCAATTGTAATTACAATTCATTTGATAACCTTTTTAGTCGATGAAATTGTAAAACTATACGATTCGTCAGAAAAGGGCATAATAGTTACTTTTTTCTGTATAACAGGATTATTAGTTACTCGTTGGATTTCTTCAGGACATTTCCCACTAAGCGATTTATATGAATCATTAATTTTCCTTTCATGGAGTTTCTCCCTTATTCATATAATTCCATATTTTAAAAAAAATGTTTTAATTTTAAGTAAAATAACTGGACCAAGTGCTATTTTGACCCAAGGCTTTGCTACTTCAGGTATTTTAACTGAAATACACCAATCTGGAATATTAGTACCTGCTCTTCAATCTGAGTGGTTAATAATGCACGTAAGTATGATGATATTGGGCTATGCAGCCCTTTTATGTGGATCGTTATTATCAGTAGCACTTCTAGTGATTACATTTCGAAAAAACAGAAAGCTTTTTTATAAGAGCAATGGTTTTTTAAACGAGTCATTTTTCTTGGGTGAAAATGTTGTCGAAAATACTTCGTTTTTTTGTGCTAAAAATTATTACAGGTCCCAATTGATTCAACAATTGGATTATTGGAGTTATCGGGTTATTAGTTTAGGATTTACTTTTTTAACCATAGGAATCCTTTCGGGAGCGGTATGGGCTAATGAAGCGTGGGGGTCCTATTGGAATTGGGATCCAAAAGAAACTTGGGCATTTATTACTTGGATCGTATTTGCAATTTATTTACATACTCGAACAAATAGAAATTTGCGGGGTCCAAATTCTGCAATTGTAGCGTCTATAGGTTTTCTTATAATTTGGATATGCTATTTTGGGGTCAATCTATTAGGAATAGGGTTACATAGTTATGGTTCTTTTCCATCAACATTTAATTGAATTCAAGACAAGTTATTACAAATACAAGAGCGGGCGACGCATTGTATGAACCAGCATGCGGACCGTGTGAATCAAATATTGTATTGATGATTCACACGGTTTTCTACCATATGTAGTTCAATTTCATTGTTTTTACTTAATTCTTAAGTTAAGAGAAGAAAAAAAGTCTTCTTTTTTTCATTGTCCAAGAATGTTTTTAAAAACAAACATAGGTTTTTTTATTTCAGTCATCCAATTATCTATAAAAAAAATTAGATAGAATAACTTCGACCTTGTCAACTGCTAATGAAAGAACGAAATCGGGGTATATACCAATACCTATTACGGGTAAAAAGATGGAGATCGAAAGAAATAACTCTCGCGGTCCAGAATCAAAAAAAGAACCCTTCGGGGCGTTAAATAGCTTGTATCCATAGAACATCTGGCGTGGCATAGATAATGAATAAATAGGAGTTAATATAATTCCAATTGCCATTACAAAAGTAATTAGTAGTTTTGGAATTAAAAGATATTTTTGGCCGGTAATTATTCCAAAAAATACTATCAATTCGGCAACAAAACCACTCATACCTGGTAATGCAAGGGAAGCCATCGAAAAGCTACTGAACATCGTGAACATTTTTGGCATTGGAATAGCTATTCCGCCCATTTCGTCAAGATAAACAAGGCGGATTCTATCATAAGTCGTTCC